TCGAACTACCAGAATGGTCTATAAATCCGAGTCTTAAGTCATTTTTTTGCTAGGGCTTCGTAGTTCTTATGAACCTAACTCATTGAAATTCCATCCAGTAAAACGGAAGAATTATAAATTTCCAAAATAATAGATAGGAATATCGCAAATAAAGCCATTGCGACTCCCATAAGTGGCGTAGTCCCCCAGCCCGGAGCCACTTTACCATATTCCGAATTCAATGGTTTCAATAAATTCCCTACAGCAGTTTGTCTTGGCCTAGATCTAGAACTACCCTCAACGGTTTGTGTAGCCATAAATCCTATTTAATCATTGGTTGAGATCTGTTGACTTTGTATACCATTCCGTTGTAGTTGTAAATAAACGATCTTATCGTAGATCCATTGTGATCTTGAAATTATCTAAAAATGGAAACAGCAACCCTAGTCGCCATCTTCATATCTGGTTTACTTGTAAGCTTTACGGGGTACGCCTTATATACCGCTTTTGGGCAACCCTCTCAACAACTAAGAGATCCATTCGAGGAACACGGGGACTAGACTAGTTGAAGTAATGAGCCTCCCGATATGGGAGACTCATTACTTCAGTTGATATAATGAAAAATCATTTCATTTTTTTAGTCGGAACCTTAGGCGGTTCTCGAAAAAAGATAGCGAAAAAAATTATCCCTAAAGTCGAGACTAAAAGGAATGTATAAACCAATGCTTCCATAGATTCGATCGTGGTTTACAATTATAGCTTTCACACCTATTCGTTTGAGTGGAATCATTTACCATACCATATAAAAAGGGGGAACGAATCAAAGAAAAGAAGGTGATTCAAGTCAATATTTCTCGGGTACCTTATTCAAATTCAAATAAAAAAAAATAGAGGCAAAAGATACCAGAACAATCTTGTATCAAACTACTTGTCTCCTTGTAGTTGGATCTCCAAGTTTTTGGAATGCTCCAAATTCTACTTGAGCATCCAAATCTGGATCAATACCAGCAAAAACATCTCTGAATAAGGTTCTAGCGCCATGCCAAATGTGTCCGAAAAAGAAGAGCAAAGCAAACGTAGCATGCCCAAAAGTGAACCAACCCCTTGGACTGCTACGAAAAACACCATCGGATTTCAAAGTAGCCCGGTCTAATTCAAAAATTTCACCTAATTGTGCGCGTCTAGCATATTTTTTCACAGTAGCAGGATCACTATAACTGACTCCATTGAGTTCGCCACCATAGAACTCAACGGTTACACCTACTTGTTCAACACTATACTTTGATTCTGCCCTTCGAAAAGGAACATCTGCCCTCACAATTCCGTCTCCATCTACCAAAACGACCGGGAATGTTTCAAAAAAAGTAGGCATACGACGTACAAAAAGTTCGCGCCCTTCTTTATCTCTAAAGACGGGGTGTCCTAACCATCCAACAGCTATTCCATCCCCGCTGTCCATTGAGCCTGCTCTGAATAATCCCCCTTTTGCCGGATTATTACCAATGTAATCATAAAAAGCTAATTTTTCGGGAATTTTAGACCAAGCTTCTGATAAACTTAGATTTTCGGCTAGTCCGGCACCAACTCTTCGATATATTTCTTGCTGGAAGTATCCCTGATCCCACTGATAACGAGTAGGACCAAATAACTCGATTGGGGTCGTTGCTGAACCATACCACATAGTTCCAGCAACAACAAAAGCTGCAAAAAAAACAGCAGCGATACTACTAGAAAGTACAGTTTCAATATTGCCCATACGTAATCCTTTGTATAGACGTTGAGGCGGACGGACACTAAGATGGAATAGGCCCGCTAATATGCCCAGTGTACCCGCTGCAATATGATGAGAGGCGATTCCTCCCGGAACAAAAGGATCAAAACCTTCTGCGCCCCACGCTGGACTTACAGATTGTACTTTTCCAGTTAGTCCATAAGGATCAGACACCCATATTCCAGGACCATATAAGCCTGTTACATGAAATGCGCCAAAGCCAAAGCAAGCCGCCCCTGAGAGAAATAAATGAATTCCAAAGATCTTGGGCAAATCCAAAGAGGGTTTTCCCGTACGTTCATCACAGAATATTTCTAGGTCCCAATATACCCAATGCCAGATGGCCGCCAAAAAGCACAAGCCAGAAAACACAATATGTGCCCCAGCCACGCCTTCATAACTCCAAATACCCGGATTCGTTATAGTTCCTCCTGAAATACTCCAACCACCCCACGAATTGGTTATTCCTAAACGAGTCATGAAGGGTATAACGAACATACCTTGTCTCCACATTGGATCAAGGACGGGGTCAGAGGGATCAAAAACCGCCAATTCGTATAGAGCCATCGAACCGGCCCAACCAGAAACTAGAGCCGTATGCATTATATGGACAGAAAGCAATCGGCCGGGATCATTCAATACTACAGTATGAACACGATACCAAGGCAAACCCATGGAAATACCCCTTTCTCAAAGAAAAATAGACACTATGTAACTTTATCGCATTGCACTATGTACCTAACCTTTTCAGCGGATTCTGTATGAGAAAAGGTTACTATTTATTCTATTCCGTTGAAAATAACGGCGGAATTCTGTTCGTAAGAACAAAGAGAAGCAGATCTATTCTATACCCGATAAGTACCAATACGCAATGGGACCAATGCTCCCATTGCGTGGGAACGAATGCATGTATACTTGTTTATTATTCGAACGATCGATCCCTTCATTAAAATTTTTATTTATTCATTATGTCTTCCTCTAAAAACCTTCCAATGTATGTATAAACTAGAATAAACAGAAAAATAATAATGAAGACAATAAACTCATTCTTACGTTTCCATATTAAAGTGAAGTATAGTACTAAATTTTTTTTTCTTTAATTTAATGCCCATTGGTGTTCCAAAAGTACCTTTTCGGAGTCCTGGAGAGGAAGATGCAGTTTGGGTTGACGTATAGTGCGACTTGTCAGACATATTGGGTCATATGGGATTTACCCGTTTTCTCCACCGATCGAGATATCCTCTGTTTCGCCCAAGAAATATTGTATTGATTGAAGAATCAATTATTCAGAGCGTGAAGTGAAATTAGATCAATTTCTATTGAGGATCAATATTATCAATTATAAGAATTTATGGTTGACTTGGACTAAGAAAATCAAGTATCCAGGCTCCGTTCAGAAAATACCAAATTGGTAATAGTAATATATGTACAATTACCACTTGTAGCATAGACGATTCTTATACTTAATTATAGAGGCGATCTCAAACTGCCATGCCAACCAGTATGATGAATACATCGAATAGTTTGGGGGAGGCGTGAAAGGAATTGAAAAAAGTCGTAGCAAAAAGAAGTGGTACTGAGATCATTTGTCCTATATGTGCAAATATAATTCGGATAGATCTTTCCCCGGAGTAGAACATGAACCTAAAAGAATTGAAAGGACCCAGTCAGGAACAAGAAAATGATATCGTGATTTGAATCTCGACGAAACAATACATCAATGAGAGGTTAATTCAATAAGTTCACTAAATTCTTTTTTTTTTTTAGGGAAGGGGGCCAAAACTCATGTTTTTTTGAAAAATAGAAGAAAAAATCCCTTTCATTAGAAAAACAGAAATCTCTTACAAAAAAAAGAGATAGGATTGGAATCGACACATTGATTCTTTTTTTCGCAATTTTTTTAAACCGTATGCATCCAAAGATGCACGTACGGTTTAAAAGGGATACAATTTTGTCCTAATCAACCGACTTTATCGAGAAAGATTACTTTTTTTAGGCCAAGAAGTTGATAGCGAAATCTCAAATCAACTTGTTGGTCTCATGGTATATCTCAGTATAGAAGATGATACTAAGGATCTTTATTTGTTTATAAACTCCCCCGGCGGATGGGTAATACCAGGAATAGCCATTTATGATACTATGCAATTTGTTTCGCCCGATGTACATACAATATGCATGGGATTAGCCGCTTCAATGGGATCTTTCATTCTGGTCGGAGGAGAAATTACCAAACGTCTAGCATTCCCTCACGCTTGGCGCCAATGAGTTTTTATTTGAAAAAGGGAAGAAGACTATGCCTTCGCCGTATCAAATATGAATAATAGGTAATAATAGCATGGCACTTCGAGTTCGATATGAACAAACTATTATTGTTTTTCCTAACATGAGATTTTGTATCGAGATAGTAGTATGAAAGAAAGGTTATTTCCGATTTGATCTTCTGTGTCGGGAGTACATTTCAGCGTCACAAACCATTTTTCTTCCACACCAGAAGTATCTTTCTGATATTTATCTTACGAAGAAAAGAATACGAAAATGAAAAAAAAAAAAGATCATTTTTCCTTATTTGATCGTATCAAAAAGAAACTTTGGGATTGCTAAATTACAGACGAGATAAATATAGAAAGCAACAGAACCATCATAGTATTTTTTTTGACTCCTACAATACGAAAAGAAGGGTGGTAAATGGATCATTCAACGATCTGAATCGGATGGATTCTTTTTTTTTGCTTCGATATAGAATAGAAGGGAAGAAAAAGGAAATTCCATTGCGGAGCCGTATGCAATGCGCAAAAGATGCCCGTACGGATGTTCAATTCTATTTTTTTTTTCTTCTTTTTTTTTAGCCCTTACTTTAGCCCAATCATTCGAGATAGAAAAACCGTTCATGCATGATGTTATATCAATATTATCAGGGTTATGATTCACCAACCTGCTAGTTCTTTTTATGAGGCGCAAGCAGGGGAATTTATCCTGGAAGCGGAAGAACTACTCAAACTTCGCGAAACCCTCACAAAGGTTTATGTACAAAGAACGGGCAACCCTTTATGGGTTATATCCGAAGACATGGAAAGGGATGTTTTTATGTCAGCAACAGAAGCCCAAGCTCATGGCATTGTTGATCTTGTAGCGGTCGAAAATGAAACTACTGGGGATTTCGTGTAAATACGCGATTCCGTTTCAAACCATAATTCGAATTTTCCGTGATTTGATATTGAATAGAAATAATTCATAATCATCAATCATCAGG